ACACCTGCTCGCTGACCCTCTCTTCCTATGGACGACCAAAAGCAGGGTGCTCCCTATTACTCATCTATAGGGCGTGGCGTATAAGACTGGATTTGCGGCAGTCAAGGTCTGTATAAGCGATCAAATTGGCGCCCTCTGTTCTAGTTCTGGCAGGGCTCCTGTTCCATCTAAGCGGGAGCAGGGTTCGACTGAAGGAAGGGCAACCGTTCAGAATGCAAGGCGTGTGTGGAAGCGAGCAGGCAGGAATGAAGGCTGCGAACGATACACTTGATTTACCACCTGGTGTAGTGGTGCTTCGACCACATAAATCAGGAATATATAAAGAAAAATTCGATGATAAATACATTCAATTAATATATAAGATTCTTTTTGATTAGGAACCTTAAGCTCTTGGCGGCCTTGGAACTTGATTCAAGTAAGTGGAAGGAAGAATGCATGAACCACGGCAGAGGAGAAAGGACGGATCACCTGCCGATCTTTGATCCAACAAAACGATGCCAGAAGAATTTGATACAGATTGACCGGCACAAAAGCCATCTCCATCAATCTACGCTCATTGATGAGACGGCGACATAGAGAAGAAAGTATACCGACCGAAGATACATAAGGTAGGTGGGATCGAGGATGGAATCGAATAGCGAATGCACTTGCGGTTAAGACAGGTCCTGCATCTCCTACCTAATGCAATTGACCGACCCGGCATCTCTTTCGTTCAATAATGCCAGAGCTGATACACTACAGGTTGAAAAAGACACTACACTTGGAGTGAACGAGCGCTGCGGTAACGAGCCGTAAGAAAGAAGGGCATTCCTTCCGCCGTCATTGACGTGGTGAGATAGATAGACGTCCAATCCTGCAGCAGCTAGTTGCTCGGTCTGTCTGATCTCACACTTCAATCAACCCCTTCGTACTTCGATCCAATCAATCGATCGATCAAGAGGCTAATCTCTTTTGTTTGGGCCGGTAGCTAAAAGAAAGTCCTCGCTTTCTCTTGAACAAGGGAAGGGCAGCATAGCATTAGCTTCAATTGAACAAGCTCAACCTTGAAAAAGAAAGGTGGTAGGCCGCGTTGAACGCTTCAACTTGGCCACTGAAGAAGGCGAAGGCTGGGCGAGAGACTGGGCCAACTTACTGCTTACTGCCATGCCATGGTTGAAGCTTTAGGCTCAATAGAGGGAACTATGTATTAGGTATTAGGGAGGGGAGGACACCACTCAGCACCTAGGTGGGGTTCAATGCCTAACAAAAACGGCCAAAAGCAAAAAGAAAAATGGGGCGAACGAAAGAGATGTGTGGCTGAGGGGAGGAGAGAAAGAACGCATGCATTGAGTTCTTTCTGTCGGAGGTTCGAGAATCTATGAAAGGACATCTAAGGCTAAGGAAGAATTCAAGGAAGTCCATTACTGAGAAGTGGTGATCTCATCTCGTCTTGCTTGCTGGGAGAGAGGAAGCTTCCGGACCACCTTTTCCAGCCAGATAGCGAGCGATCACTCAGCAATGAAGACTAACTGAAAGCGGCCGGGAATGAGTACCTATCCCTTACGGGAATCGAACCCGTGTCTTCGACATGAAAAGACGATGTCCTAACCACTGGACGAAAGGGACCAAAGATTCTTCATATACCTCCGAGAAAAGAAGTGGTTCGTTTTCTTTCTATACGCAATTCCAGATTTCGTTTGTGTTCATGTTGGCGATTTCTGATGTGAATTCGGCGGGTCGTCCCCCCTTCCTACGGGTTCCCCCACCGACCCAGTGACACACCAACCACGCCCCTTCCCTTTCTCCGATCATCAAGCCCCCTGATCCCTTTCTTTGTCTTTCATCCCCCCGTCCCGTTCTTTCTAATTCAAAAAATAAAAGAGGGGCGAAGCGCCCGTTTGAAGTGGCGAAGGTTAGACCTGAGAAAGTACGGAAGAAAGTACGTTAAGGTTACGAAGTAAGGTCAGCTGGTTAAGGAAAGCAAAGGTTATGAAATCGCTTAGCCGTTAATGAAATTAATGAATGAATTTCATGAAATGAAGTAGTAGTGAGGCGTCGGTACGGAGTCACGCCAGCTGTGGAGACTACACTAAGGTACGGAGTTGCGTCAGCTGTGGAGACTACACTAGGCTAAGGGACGGACTTCATCTCATCTATTCTCTTCGCTTACACTTTAAACTTCCGCTGAGTCTAACGAGGCTCAGGTGCGGAGCCTTCCACTGTGGACCGAGACTACGCAAAGCAAAGGTAGAACACCAACAAAACTTCGCTGACTTTCTCATAAACCTCGATTTCGCTACGCTCAATAATAACCCGGAATAGCGGAAATCGGTTCGTGTTCCGCTTCCAAAGTCAGTCGTCTCCAAGTTTGAACTGCAGACGACTCTCCAGTGGTTCCATTCCTTCTGACTTCTGGGTCAACCCAACCCGAATGGGAAGAAGAGGGTCAGCCAACCGGCGGCTACGTCTAGCAGGTATGCGACCCCCAAACAGCGGTCCACTTTGTACATTTGCTGAGCAG